CAGATTCATAAGTTTTAACCTCTGGCTCACTACTAGAATCGACAATTCAAGCATCCGAGGCTGCATTAATCGGGGATACACGACAGAAGGAATTGTTTTTTTTTTTTTACAAACCTCACCTTCAAAAAGCGTAGATTTATTTCATTTTTTTTTCTAGTCCGAAATCATGCGTCAGTCTTATAAGACTGAAGGCGGTAAATAAAATTGAGATCGAAAAGATATGTAAACTAATGATCAAATCACACCATCTCTGTAATAGGTAAATGCCTCCTTTTCTCCTGAAGTTGTCGGAATTATTCGTAATAAGATATTGGCTACAATTGAAAAGGTTTTATCAATAAAATTTCCATTTATACTCGATTTAGTCATAGATAGCAATCCACTCTCAAATTCTTTTCATTACCTTTCGTAAGAAAATGATTCCCCACAAACAAAGGAATTGGACACTACGAAATAACATAAAAACAGAATTTTTAAAATTTGAAAACTCCTCTTCCTTCAATTCTTTCTTTTTGACCGGAATTAAATAAAATAATAAGAAATAGTTTCGATTTCATACAAATCTAGTCGACTAGTATAAGAATGAAGAGGTCCTAGTCTGATTCCCATCTCATCTCGAAATTGAAGAAAAAAACAAAATAGATAGACCAATTAGTTGATTCCTTACGATTGATTGAATTCGTGTCAAAATATCCGAAAAGGATGGGAGCACTAGATAACATAAATGGATATCTAAAAAATCGATATCTTTCCTCTTTTTGTTTTTTCATACTTTTTTTTTCGAATTGATTGCCCGGAATTTTTGAGGGTCAAGTAAAGTAAAAATAAAAGTGGCTCGCTATTGATTCGGTTGATGGGGCATAATCATTACGTAGGAGAGATGGCTGAGTGGTTCAAGGCGTAGCATTGGAACTGCTATGTAGGCTTTTGTTTACCGAGGGTTCGAATCCCTCTCTTTCCGTACCCTCAACTAATTTACCAATCTTGATGAACACAATGTATCAAAGAACAACACATACTCAAATTCAAAAAGGTAGAACTCGAGCCGAACCCTCGGTAATTTTGATATCGATTTGCTATTGCTATTCCCTGGATAAGTACTTTATCCTGCGTCCTTTTTTAGTTACTTTTTTTATGGGAAGGAAGGGGAGGAGTAATAAAGTTGTCCAAACCTCTTCTTAGTTGAGTTAGGTTTAAGTTTGCCGAGAATAATATTCTACGACTAGCAATTCATTTATTTTCAAACCAATCGATTTACTCTCGATTATTTGATTGACTAATCCTTTATATTGGAATGGGTGAAGAGTCAAATGTTTTGGAACTTCCTCATGAGGAGATGAATTAAGATAACTTTGAATCATATCTCTAGATTTTTGAGCATGGCTCGCCGTAATAATATCGTGTGGTTTGCAGCGATAACTTGGTATATCTACTATACGGTCATTAACTAAAATATGTCTATGGTTAACTAATTGGCGGGCTTGGGGAATAGTCGAAGCCATACCCAATCGGAAAAGGATGTTATCCAAACGCATCTCAAGTAATTGTAGTAAAACCCGACCTGTTGACCCCTTGGCTTTTCCGGCTATACAAACATATTTTAGTAATTGTCGTTCTGTAAGACCATAATGAAAACGCAATTTTTGTTTTTCTTCTAAACGAATACGATATTGAGATTTTTTCCCGGAGCGCGATTGGTTTCTAAAATCGCTTCCGGCTCTAGGCCCTTTACTAGTTAGACCTGGTAAAGCCCCAAGACGACGTATTTTTTTGAAACGAGGCCCCCTATAACGCGACATGAAGACTCCTTTTTTGTTTGGACATAAACAAACTGAACTAAATAAATTGATAAATTAAGCGAGGCGAAATACAATAATAATAATACAATGAAGTATTGTCCTAAAAAGAATTAAGAAATGGATTGAATTGGAGTAATAGAATTACCTTGATTTATGTATAGAAATGTATAGAAATCATTTTCTTTCTATATTAATTTATATATCATATCAATAGAAATTTTTTAGAAAAAAAAAAGAATCCTCTTTTTGTTCTGCCGAAACCGAATTCTTACTGTTTTTTTGCTAATTGAAATGGGGCATATAATAGGTCGGCAACCCTTGGAAAAAAGGGAAAAAGCCATTTCAATGTTCTTTGATTTCAAAAATACACTCTCAATCATGTGAAAATCAAAACAAATAGACAAAAGCCGGCTATCGGAATCGAACCGATGACCATCGCATTACAAATGCGATGCTCTAACCTCTGAGCTAAGCGGGCTCAACTAGAGCAAAAATTTTGTATGCATCGTAAACGAATAGGATCTTTTTTTTCGATTAATATGAATTATTCAGTATTAGCTATTCATATTCATAATAGCTATAGATTTCGATTTTTTGATATTGATCAATATTCTAGAAAATAATAATTAGTAATTAGATTATTTATTCTAAATTCGAATTATTAAATTATTATATTAATAAAATTGAGTGATATAAAATGG